CCTATCTTTTGTTTCATTTCTTCTGGAACAATCACAAACACTTTTTTGATTATGGATCTACTAGCAGAAATTCAATGCGTAATCTCAGCATTCAATGTGTATTCCTGAATAATCTCATTTTTCAATTATTCAACTATTTCATTTTACCAAGTTCAACGTTAGCCAGATTAGTCAACATTTATATGTTTCGATGCAACAACAAGATGTTATTTGTAACAAGTAGTTTTGTTGGTTGGTTAATTGGTCACATTTTATTCATGAAATGGGTTGGATTGGTATTAGTCTGGATACAGCAAAATCATTCTATTCGATCTAATAAGTACCTTGTGTCAGAATTGAGAAATTCTATGGCTCGAATCTTTAGTATTCTCTTCTTTATTACCTGTGTCTACTATTTAGGCAGAATGCCGTCACCTATTTTTACTAAAAAACTGAAAGAAACCACAGAAACGAAAGAAAGTGAGGAAGAAACAGAACAGGAAGAAGAGGGATTCACCGAAGAAGATCCTTCTCCTTCCCTTTTTTCGGAAGAAAAGGAGGATCCGGACAAAATCCAAATCGATGAAATGGAAAAAATCCGAGTGAATGGAAAGGACAAAACAAAGGATGAATTCCACTTGCACTTAAAAGAAGCATGCTATAAAAATAGCCCAACTTCGTTAGAAATACTTAAAGAAGAAAAGAAAAACTTCTTCTGGTTTGAAAAATCCCTTCTTTTTCTTCTTTTCGACTATAAACGTTGGAATCGTCCAACGCGATATATAAAAAACAATCGATTTGAAAATGCGGTAAGAAATGAAATGTCACAATATTTTTTTTATACATGTCAAAATGATGGAAAACAAAGAATTTCTTTTACATATCCACCCAGTTTATCAATTTTCTGGGAAATGATACAAAGAAAGATTTCTTTGGATACAACAGAAAAATTCTTATATGATGATGAACTATACAATAATTGGATTTCTACAAATGAACAAAAAAGAAACAGTTTAAGCAATGAATTAAATAATAGAATTACGGTTCTAGACAAAGACATTTTTTATATAGATGTACTCGATAAAAAAACAAGATTATGCTTAGAAAACAAAAATGATAAAACTAAAAGGGAATTTTTGAAAAAAATACATGATCCTTTATTAATGGGATCCTATCGTGTTTTAATAAAAAAAATGGTTTCACCCTTTATAAATATAAATGAAACTACAGTCAATAATTTAATTGATAAATTTTTTATAAATAAAATTCATAATGTTTTGCTTAATGATTCCAATTATCAAGAATTTGAACTTAAAAAACCAAAAATGAGTCAAGTTGATGGAGACTCAATATTCAATCAAAACAAAAATTTATTATTTTCCGAACAAGAACAAATTAGTTCAGAAAATAAAGAAAGATTTTTCAATTTTTTAATTGATACAACCACAGCATATGCATTTACTCAACCAATTTCAAAAAGAATAAACGAAATAAGAAAAAAAGTTCCTCGTTGGTCACACAAATTAATTACCGATTCCGAACAATATGAAAGAGCACAGCAAAAAGACGTGGTGACGGATTATCAAATCCGCACAAGGAAATCGAAACGTGTAGTGATTTATACGACTAAACAAGATAATAACGATCCTAACACGGATATAAGTCACCCCGCAGACGAAGTGGCTTTGACACGGTATGCCCAACAATCTGATTTTCGTCGATATATAATCAAAGGTTCCATGCGTGCTCAAAGACGTAAAATTCTGATTTTGGAATTGTTTCAAGCAAAGGTACATTCGCCACTTTTTTTGAACCGAACAAAGGAAGCCTCTTTTTATTCTGTGTATGTTGTTACACTTATTAGACGATTTCAAAGGTATATGAGAAAAAAACCAGAAATTCAACTTTCTCAACAGGAAAAATTAAAGGAACAAGAAGTAAAGAAAGAAGAATTAGCGGAAAAAAAATTAGAAGAATTTGTATTAAAGCAAAGGGAAGAAAAAGCAAAACTAGAAGAAGATAAACGAATAAAAGTAGCCGAAACCTGGGATACCATCCCGTTTGCTCAAATACTAAGGGGTTTGATGTTAATGACTCAGTCTATTTTTAGAAAATATATTCTAATTCCTTTATTGATAATAGCAAAAAATATTGTTCGTCTACTATTATTCCAACGTGCTGAGTGGTCTGAAGATTTCGATGACTGGAGTAAAGAACGACATATTAAATGTACCTATAATGGTGTTCAATTATCAGAAACCGAATTTCCTAAAAACTGGTTAACAGATGGTATTCAGATAAAGATAGTATTTCCTTTCTATCTAAAACCTTGGCACACATCCCGAGATCTAATAAAAAAACAAAAACAAAATCAAACAGATGATTATTGTTTTTTAACAGTTTTGGGAACAGAAACTGACATTCTTTTTGGTCCTCCCCGAAAACACCCTTCTTTTTTTAACCGTATTTTTAAACAATTAGGAAAAAATATTCGAAAGTTTCCAAATGCAAGAAAAATTTGGATTATGAAAATCCTTCTATTTTTTAAAAAAATAAAAATAATGTTAAAGGGAAATCGAATTCTAGGATTTGGATTGAGCGAAGAATCTAGGGAAATAAAACAAGAAAAAGATTCGATAATTACTAATCATATGATTCATGAATCGTCCATTCAAACTCGATTCCTGAATCGGACAAATTCTTCAGTGCCAGAAAAAAAAATAAAAGATTTGGCTAATCGAACAAGGACAATCAAAAAAAAAATAGAAAAAATATCAAAAGACAATAGAAAATTAAATATTAATTCTAACAAAACCCATTATAGTACGAAACGATTTGAATCGTTTAAAAATATTGGTCAAATATTAAAAAGAGGAAATGTTCGATTAATCCGTAAAATAAATTATATTTTTAAATTTTTTAGCGAAAAGATATACGTCGATATATTTCTATCCATCATTAATATTCCCAGAATTAATACACAACTTTTTCTTGAATCAACAAAAAACTGGATTGATAAATCCATTTACACTAATGAAAATGAAAAAAATAATGAAAGGCTTGAGAAAACAAAGAAAAAAAAAAATTCGTTTATTTCGAATATAAAAAAAGCATTTTTGCTGTTTTTTAGTAATGACGAGATTAATAAGAATTCGAATATTTTTTCTAATTTGGCTTTTTTGTCACAAGCCTACGTATTTTACAAATTATCTCAAACCCCGATTTTTGACTTATACAAGGTAAGATCTGTTCTTCAGTATCGCGGAATGTCGTTATTTCTTAAAAATGAAATAAAAGATTATTTTGGAACCCAAGGAATAACTCATTCCGAGCTAAAGACTAAAAAACTTCCGAATTCTGGAATGAATCAATGGAAAAACTGGTTAAAATTGCAAAGTAATTATCAATATGATTTATCCCAGATAAAAAGGTCTCAATTAGTACCACAAAAAGTGCGGAATAGAATAACTGAACATTTTACCATTGAAAATACAAATAATATTGAAAACTTTTTATTCTTATTGCCAAATAAAAAATCAAATTTTAAAAAGAACTATAGATATGATGTTTTATCATATAAATTTCTTTATTATGAAGATAAAAACAATTCATATACATATAGTTATGGGAGCCCATTCCAAGTAAATAAGACCAATGAATTTTCTTCTATTTATAATTACAACCTAAATAAAGACAAATTCATTGACATGTGGTGGAATATCCCTATCACTAATTATTTAGGAATAAAAAATATTATGGATATGGATATAGAGAAAAAGACCGATAGAAAATTTTTGGATTTGAAAATTCTTCATTTTTGTCTTCGAAAGAAAGTCGACATTGAGGCCTGGGTCGATATCAGTATTGGCAGGAATGAAAATACTAAAACTGAACTTAAGAATTATCAAATTGTTGATAAAATTGATAAGAAAGGTATTTTTTACACACCAATTTATCAAGAAATCAACCAACCCCATCAAAAAAAAAACGTTTTGGATTGGATGGGAATGAATGAAGAAATACTAAGTCGTCCCATATCAAATCTAGAATTTTGGTTTTTCTCCGAATTTCTCTTCTTTTATAATGCATATAAAATGAAACCTTGGTTTATACCAATAAATTTTCTTTTTTCAAATTCGAATGTAAGTGAAAATTTTAGTGAAAATAAAAACATCAATAGAAATAAAAAAACGAATCCCTTTATACCTTCAAATGAAAAAAAATATTTTGAATTAAAAAATAAGAATCAAGGCGAAAATGAATTTATAAGTAAAGAAACTCTTGGATCAGATGGTCAAGACAACTCTGAATCTGTTTTCTCAAATGGACAAAAAGATATTGAAGAAGATTATATAGGATCAGATCTGAAAAAGCCTAGAAAGAAAAAACAATCCAAGAGTGGTATAGAAACAGAAATGGATCTCTTACTGAAAAGATATTGGCTTGTTCAACTGAGATGGGACAAAACCTTGGAGAAAAAACTGCTGAATAATATCAAAGTATATTGTTTCCTGCTTAAATTGATAAATCCAATAGAAATTGCTATCTCCGCTGTAGAAAAAAGAGAAATGAATTTAGATATACTACCACGTAACGAGGATTTCATTTGTAGAGAATTGGCGGAAAGGGGACTACTCATTATTGAACCGTTTCGTCTGTCTGTAAAAGACAACGGCCAATTTATTATGTATCAAACGATAGGTATTTCATTGGTGCATAAGAGTAAACACCAAAAAAATCAAAAACGATATAGTGAAAATGTTGATAAAAGCATTTTCGGTGAACGAGACAAAAACCGTTTTGACTTGCTTGCTCCTGAAAATATTTTATCTCCTAGGCGTCGAAGAGAATTGCGAATTCTAATTTGTTTAAATTCAAAGAATAATAATAAAGGTATGAATACAAACCCAACATTTTATAATGGAACTCAGGTAAAAAATTGTAGTCCATTTTTTGATGAAAACAAAGATATTGATCGAGATAAAAATACACTTAGAAAATTAAAATTATTTCTTTGGCCAAATTATAGATTGGAAGATTTAGCTTGTATGAATCGTTATTGGTTTGATACTAATAACGGAAGTCGTTTTAGTATCTTACGAATCCATATGTATCCACAATTAAAAAAAAATTTATGATACATTTATCTTATAGATTCCCTATTATTTGATAGAGAAATAGATGTACACACGCCTTGTCATACATTCAAGTCTGATACATAAATACTAATTCAATGAATTATCAATTGGATCTTGAAATGAATCAAGAGAATTTTATTTATTAAGTTTCTTTGATAAAATGTATCAATAAAATAAGGTTAAGATATTGTATATAACAGAGAAAAACAGATGGCATTATTATTACTGATCCGTAAAATTCCATATTTTGTAAAAATAAAAAAGGTAAGGAAGAGTAAGAATTTATGAAACAAAATTCATTCATATCTGTTATTTCGAATGAAAAAAAAGAAGAAAATAGGGGGTCTGTTGAATTTCAAGTATTGTGTTTTACCAATAAGATACGAAGACTTACTTCACATTTGGAATTGCACAAAAAAGATTATTCATCGCAAAGAGGGTTACGAAAAATTCTGGGAAAACGTCAACGACTACTGGCTTATTTGTCAAATAAAAACAGAATACGTTATAAAGAATTAATCAGCCAATTGAACATTCGAGAACTAAAAACACGTTAATTTGAAGAGTTGTTTTGAATTATTTGATTTATTAGATCTTGAATTGAATTTTGATGAACTTTTTTTGTTTTCATCAATTCATGGAAAAATGAATTCGTGAAAAAATGAATCGGGGAAAAACCTATGACTGTACCAACTTCCAGAAAAGACCTCATGATAGTCAATATGGGCCCTCAACATCCATCAATGCATGGCGTTCTCCGACTCATCGTTACTTTAGACGGTGAAGATGTTATTGACTGTGAACCAATAGTGGGTTATTTACACAGAGGTATGGAAAAAATTGCGGAAAACCGAACAATTATACAATATTTGCCTTATGTAACACGTTGGGATTATTTAGCTACTATGTTCACAGAAGCAATAACTGTAAATGGACCCGAACAATTGGGAAATATTCAAGTCCCTAAAAGGGCTAGCTATATCAGAGTAATCATGTTGGAATTAAGTCGTATAGCTTCTCATTTGTTATGGCTCGGCCCCTTTATGGCAGATATTGGTGCGCAGACCCCCTTCTTCTATATTTTCAGAGAAAGAGAGTTGATATATGATTTATTCGAAGCTGCCACCGGTATGAGAATGATGCATAATTATTTTCGGATTGGAGGAGTAGCTGCCGATCTCCCTTATGGGTGGATAGATAAATGTTTAGATTTTTGTGATTATTTTTTAATAGGACTTACTGAATACCAACAACTTATTACGCGAAATCCTATTTTTTTAGAACGAGTTGAAAACATAGGCATTATTAGTGGAGAAGAAGCAATAAATTGGGGTTTATCAGGACCGATGTTACGAGCTTCCGGAATACAATGGGATCTTCGTAAAGTTGATCATTATGAGTGTTACGACGAATTTGATTGGGAAGTTCAATGGCAAAAAGAAGGAGACTCATTAGCTCGTTATTTAATCCGAATCAGTGAAATGGCAGAATCTATAAAAATTATTCAACAAGCGTTAGAAGGAATTCCGGGGGGTCCTTATGAAAATTTAGAAATTCGACGCTTTAATAAAACAAAATATCCTGAATGGAATGATTTTGAATATCGATTCATTAGTAAAAAACCATCTCCTGCTTTTGAATTGTCGAAACAAGAACTGTATGTAAGAGTAGAAGCCCCAAAAGGCGAATTAGGAATCTTTTTGATAGGAGATCAGAGTGTTTTTCCTTGGCGATGGAAAATTCGCCCGCCGGGTTTTATCAATTTGCAAATTCTTCCTCAGTTAGTTAAAAAAATGAAATTGGCTGATATTATGACGATACTAGGTAGCATAGATATCATTATGGGAGAAGTTGATCGTTGAAATGATAATTGATATAACAAAAGTACAAGCTATCAATTCTTTTTCCAGATTGGAATCCTTAAAAGAGGTTTATGGGACTATATGGCTGCTTTTCCCTATTTTGATTCTCGTATTGGGAATCACAATAGGTGTACTAGTAATTGTGTGGTTAGAAAGACAAATATCCGCGGGTATACAACAACGTATTGGACCTGAATATGCCGGTCCTTTGGGAATTCTTCAAGCTCTGGCGGACGGAACAAAACTACTTTTTAAAGAAAACCTTCTTCCGTCTAGAGGGGATACGTATTTGTTTAGTATTGGACCCTCTATAGCAGTTATATCAATTCTACTAAGTTATTCAGTAATTCCTTTTGGTTCTCGACTTGTTCTAGCCGATTTAAGTATTGGTGTTTTTTTATGGATTGCCATTTCAAGTATTGCTCCAATTGGACTTCTTATGTCAGGATATGGATCAAATAATAAATATTCCTTTTTAGGTGGTCTACGGGCAGCTGCTCAATCAATTAGTTATGAAATACCATTAACTCTATGTGTGTTAGCAATATCTCTACGTGTGATTCGTTGAAACATAGGTCTACCTTTGCCTCATTTCTTTTTATTTTTGGTTTCTAAGAATAAAAATGAAATGGATTGAATAGTATCTTCCTTTTTGTTAGTTACTGATCGGGTTGATAAAGTAAACCAGATAGTTAGATGAGTGAAAGAAAACAGCTTTCAAATTTGCAGTAAAAAGTTGAATCTCATTGCCTATGTACAAGGGTTAAACAAAAATAAACATAAGCAGTCAAGGCTGTTTCCCCCAAGATTGGTTATCCTGACTTGAAGCGGGTTGAAACGAATTATGGAGTTTTTACTTTCTTTTTTTTTCTCTGTATAAAAATAGATGATATGAATTACCATAGAGGTTGAATAAACATGAGTGGATGGTTAGGAACACCAAAGTACACAAAGGATTTGTAATAGAGATTGTGTAACTTATCCGACGAGATATTTTTACATAAAAGAAATACTAATTGAGGCTTTAAATTTGTAGAAATGATCAAGTAGTACTCCCACAAATTCCGATCCAGAGTATGCTCCTATCCACTGATTAAGTGAATAACTATCAGGAACGAAGTAATCTTTTACTTTTTTATTTTAAGACTAAAAAAAATCCAGGAAATAAGAGGTCGAAAAAAAAGATAATATGAATATAAAAATATATAACTGGAATTATAAAAAAAAATATTTTTCCAATATCCATATTCAAGCATTAAGTTATTACTAATAAAAAAAATGGAAATTCTTCAAAGTTAGTTTAAAGTAAAGGATGAGATCAATTCCGAAGCATTTGTTAGAGCATAGCAGACAGAATTTCATTGGTCTAATTCAGGATTTTTCGATTGATTTAAAATTTACTTCTTCTACAAGCATATGAAGATTTAAAGAATATCAATCAGTCCTTAGATTTATTTATGGCTCTTGAGGAGCCGTATGAGGTGAAAATCTCATGTACGGTTCTGTAATAGCGATGACAAGAGTGATTTTCTCATCGACTATGATTATCTAACAGTTTAAGTACAGTTGATATAGTTGAGGCACAATCAAAATATGGGTTTTTGGGCTGGAATTTGTGGCGGCAACCTATAGGGTTTATTGTTTTTATAATTTCTTCTCTAGCTGAATGCGAGAGATTGCCTTTTGATTTACCAGAAGCAGAAGAAGAATTAGTAGCAGGTTATCAAACCGAATATTCCGGTATTAAATTTGGTTTATTTTATGTTGCGTCTTATCTAAATCTACTAATCTCTTCTTTATTTGTAACCGTTCTTTATTTGGGTGGTTGGAATCTTTCTATTCCACACATAGTCATTTCTGGCTTTTTTGAAATAAATAAAATAGATGTAGTTTTTGGAACGACAATTAGTATTTTCATTACATTAGCTAAAACTTTTTTGTTCTTGTTCATTCCTATCGCAACAAGATGGACTTTACCTAGACTGAGAATGGACCAATTATTAAATCTTGGATGGAAATTTCTTTTACCTATTTCTTTAGGTAATCTATTATTAACAACTTCTTCCCAACTCCTTTCATTATAAATTCTAAAAAGAAAGAATATTTTATATTCACTCTAACTTAATTCACAACTTGTCCCAAACAAGAGAAAGAAACAAAATCTTATTTTTTTTTATTGATATTTACTATATGTTCCCTATGGTAACTGGGTTCATCAATTATGGTCAACAAACAATACGTGCGGCAAGGTACATTGGTCAAGGTTTTATGATTACTTTATCCCACGCTAACCGTTTACCCGTAACTATTCAATATCCGTATGAAAAATTGATCACATCAGAGCGTTTTCGTGGTCGAATTCATTTTGAATTTGATAAATGCATTGCTTGTGAAGTATGTGTTCGTGCATGTCCTATAGATTTACCCGTTGTTGATTGGAAATTGGAAACGGATCTTCGAAAGAAACGGTTGCTTAATTATAGCATTGATTTCGGAATTTGTATTTTTTGTGGTAATTGTGTTGAGTATTGTCCAACAAATTGTTTATCAATGACTGAAGAATATGAGCTTTCGACTTATGATCGTCACGAATTAAATTATAATCAAATTGCTCTGGGCCGTTTACCAATATCAATAACTGATGATTACACAATTCGACCAATTTTGAATTCACCTCAACCAAAAGAGAAATTCCGTGATTGAGGAGCAATTCTCAATAACTTTACTTTACTCACATCAAGTGATACGCATTAGGATTTAAAATAAAAAATGCATAAACTTTTTTTTCCTGTTCAAGTCAATAAAATCATGAAACATTCCGATTTTTTTATTTCTTATTTTACATATAATGGATTTACCTGGACCAATACATGATTTTCTTTTAGTTTTTCTGGGGTCGGGCCTTATATTAGGTAGTCTAGGAGTAGTATTATTTACCAATACAATTTTTTCTGCTTTTTCGTTAGGATTAGTTCTTGTTTGTATATCTTTATTCTATATTCTAGCAAATTCCCATTTTGTAGCTTCTGCACAACTCCTTATTTATGTGGGAGCTATAAATATATTAATAATATTTGCTGTAATGTTCATGAATGGTCCGGAATATGACACAGATTTCCGTCTGTGGACTGTGGGGGACGGGATTACCTTATTGGTTTGTGCAAGTCTTTTTGTTTCATTAACTATTACTATTCTAAATACGTCCTGGTATGGGATTATTTGGACTACAAAATCAAATCAGATTCTAGAACAAGATTTGATAAGCGCTAGTCAACAAATAGGAATTCATTTATCAACCGATTTTTTTCTTCCATTTGAACTCATTTCAATAATTCTTTTAGTTGCTTTAATAGGTGCAATTGCCGTGGCTCGTCAATAATAATTCATTTGATTTTTTAAAATAGCAATCAAAAAAAATTATATTTTATCATATTCATTTTCATTCTAGTCAATCAAATTGGTTTAATTCAATTTATTATTCTATTATCATATCATTTTTTTGTTCTTCATTTTTTTTTGTATTATAACTTATTATATTCTAGTTAATCAAATGGGTTTAATTGTTGTTCATATTCAAATGAATAGAGATTGATAAGGAGTTGGTCAATGATACTCGAACATGTACTTGTTTTGAGTGCTTTTTTATTTTCGATCGGCATTTATGGATTAGTCACGAGTCGAAATTTGGTTCGGGCTCTGATGTGTCTTGAACTTATATTGAATGCAGTTAATCTAAATTTTGTAACATTTTCGGATTTTTTTGATAGTCGCCAATTAAAAGGAAATATTTTCTCAATTTTTGTTATAGCTATTGCAGCCGCTGAAGCAGCTATTGGCCCGGCTATTGTTTCTTCAATTTATCGTAACAGAAAATCAATTCGTATCAATCAATCGAATTTATTGAATAAATAAATAGTATTTATTTTTTAATTTTTTTAGTCTAAAATTTTATTCTAGAAATTGAAATTTGAATAATCATTAGTTCAAATTAAATTCCTAGATATCACACTTTAAGATATACTTTCACAAATGTAAGAAATCAAAGTATTTTGGACCTCTTTTACATTTATCTATTTTATATTTAGTTTCGAATATTCTAATAAGTCGCCGACCCAATCCAGAATTAGATTGAACTTCTGGGAAATCATCGATTCGTCTGGTAATTTATTCATCTGGTATTTGAATATGTATTTCATTTACTTTACTAGAACTAGAACTAGATCGAAAATTAATGAAGTTAAAAAAAGTATAGATCCAATGTCACATTCAGTTAAGATTTATGATACATGTATAGGATGTACTCAATGTGTCCGAGCTTGCCCCACAGATGTATTAGAAATGATACCTTGGGATGGATGTAAGGCTAAACAAATAGCTTCTGCTCCAAGAACAGAGGATTGTGTTGGTTGTAAGAGATGTGAATCTGCTTGTCCAACAGATTTTTTAAGCGTTCGAGTTTATTTATGGCATGAAACAACTCGCAGTATGGGTCTAGCTTATTGATACGTTTCAGAAAATTCCATTTGAATCCATTTATTCTATAATTGGATTTTTTTTACCGACAAAAACCCGTACCCAAAAAGATATCTTTTTGGGTACGGGTTTTTTTGGCCCAAGTGTATCTTGTCTTTACTACGAATTATTTTCCCTGGTTAACAACAATTGTAGTTTTACCCATATTTGCAGGTTCTTTAATTTTCTTATTTCCTCATAGAGGAAATAAGGTTATCCGCTGGTATACTATATGTATATCTATTTTAGAGCTCCTTCTAACAACTTATGCGTTTTGTTATCATTTCCAACCGGACGATCCATTAATCCAACTGTCAGAAGATTATAAATGGATCCAATTTTTTGATTTCCATTGGAGATTAGGAATTGACGGACTTTCGATAGGACCCATTTTATTGACGGGATTCATCACCACTTTAGCTACTCTAGCGGCTTGGCCGGTTACTCGAGATTCTCGATTATTCCATTTCCTAATGTTAGCAATGTATAGTGGTCAAATAGGATCATTTGCGTCCCGAGACCTTTTACTTTTTTTCATAATGTGGGAATTAGAATTAATTCCTGTTTATCTACTTTTAGCCATGTGGGGAGGAAAAAAACGTCTCTACTCTGCTACGAAATTTATTTTGTATACTGCAGGGGGTTCCATTTTTCTATTACTGGGAGTTCTGGGTATTGGTTTATATGGTTCCAATGAACCGACATTAAATTTGGAAACATTAATTAATCAATCGTATCCTGTAGCATTAGAAATAATATTCTATATTGGATTTTTTATTGCTTTTGCTGTCAAATTGCCGCTTATACCTTTACATACATGGTTACCAGATACCCACGGAGAAGCACATTACAGTACTTGTATGCTTCTAGCTGGAATCTTATTAAAAATGGGAGCATATGGATTGATTCGGATCAATATGGAATTATTACCTCACGCTCATTCTATATTTTCTCCTTGGTTGATAATAATAGGCACAATACAAATAATCTATGCAGCTTCAACATCTCCCGGGCAACGTAATTTAAAAAAAAGAATAGCCTATTCCTCTGTATCTCACATGGGTTTCATAATTATAGGAATTAGTTCTATAACTGATACGGGGCTTAATGGGGCCATTTTACAAATAATTTCTCATGGATTTATTGGTGCTGCACTTTTTTTCTTAGCGGGAACTAGTTACGATAGAATACGTCTTGTTTATCTCGACGAAATGGGTGGAATAGCGATTCCAATGCCAAAAATATTCACACTCTTTAGTAGCTTTTCAATGGCATCCCTTGCACTACCGGGAATGAGTGGTTTCATTGCAGAATTAATAGTATTTTTTGGAATACTTACCAGCCAAAAATATCTATTAATGCCTAAAATACTAATTATTTTTGGAATGGCAATTGGAATGATATTAACTCCTATTTATTTATTATCTATGTTACGTCAAATGTTCTATGGATATAAATTATTTAACAGTACAAACTCTTACTTTTTTGATGCTGGGCCGCGAGAGTTGTTTGTTTCGACTTCTATCTTTCTGCCAGTACTAGGTATTGGAGTTTACCCAGATTTCGTTCTCTCACTATCAGTTGAGAAAGTGGAAGCTATTGTATCGAATTTTTTTTATAGATAGATTTCTTTTCTTTCATTTGATTAAATCAAATGAAAAGGAAGTTTTCTTTACATAAAAAGAAACAAAACTGAATCGCAATTCGAATCAGGCATGTTTAACGTTTGTGAGAACCGTTTAAATCATGATTTAAACGGTTCTCACCTGCTTATAATTATAATAAACTTGCTTATGTCTTGTCCTATATTTGTATTTGTAAGGTCTTTTCTTCCATTTAATTAAGCGTTAATGGAAATGAACCATAACTATGTAGCCCTATTCCTAATAGATTGACCCCAAAATAGCATATCCAAATTATAAGAAAACCTATAAACGCCACAATTGCAGAACTTGCACTCCGAAAATTTCTATTTGTTCGGATATGTAAATAAATTGCAAATACGGTCCAAGTGATAAATGCCCAAGTTTCTTTGGGGTCCCAATTCCAATACGATCCCCACGCCTCATTGGCCCATACTGCTCCTGAAAGAATACCCATAGTTAAAAAGATAAAGCCTAGACTAATAACACGATAACTCCAATGATCCAGCTGTTCAATCAATTGGGATCTGTAATAATTTCGAACATAAAAGGGCGAAGTGTTTTGGACACTATTGCTTTTTTCATTCATGTATTGAATCTCAGCGAAGAAAAATGACTTATTTAATACATATTTTCGTTTATCAAAAACCCTTATTATATATTTTTGAAATGTAATCGTTAGAAGTGTTACTGATAATAATGATCCACATAAAAGAGCTGCATAACCTAATACCATCATACTTACATGCATCATTAACCATTGAGATTGGAGAGCGGGTACTAATATTGCGGATTGATGCATTTCCGTTAAAAAGCCCGACGTAGCAAATCCTTGAGTCAAAATAGCACTTGGCGCAGTTATTGCACTTAACGAATTTTTCTCTTTTTTTAAAAAATATGGAATCAAATGAATAAGGTAGAAACTCCAGGAAAGGAAGATTAATGATTCATATAGATCACTTAATGGTAAATGTTTCCAATAAACCCAACGAGTAATTAATAATCCTGTTAGACAGAAAAAAGTAACTATCATGCCGTTTTCGAATGAATTATATAGTCCTACTTTTTCATTGATTAATAAAGTGATCAAATGGAGTATAATTACAACGGAAACCGTTGAAAAGGAAATATGAGTTAAAATATGCTCTAAAGTGGAAAAAATCATAATATAAAATAAAAAAAAAAAAAAAATGCATTTTCATTATTTATTATAGGTTATAGGACTGTTGAAATTTTTTAAGAATTTCAACAATGTCATGCCGCGTCATGCCGCCACTCGGACTCGAACCGAGATGCTCGCGCACTGCTTCCTAAGAGCAGCGTGTCTACCGATTTCACCATAGCGGCTTGTTTGAAATCATAATAACCCATTTTTTTTTATTCGTCGAGATTAATTCAATATAATATTTTATTTTTTGAACCATTTCAATTAAATAAAAATGACTACAAAAGTATTTGCAAACCAAAATTGAAATGGTTCATATTCATGATAATAATAACTTTTTTCGTTATTTTTTTTGTATTTTAAATCAATTTTAAATTTATAGTACTCTTTTAATTTGTCAACGGACTTTTGTATAGTTTATGTTTTCTTGAAATAAAACCTTGTAACTAGAAGATTCTTCTTTTCAGCCCAGGATAGACCTCAATAAAGGTCTTTCTCACTTTCTTTTTTTTTTTTTGATAAAAAAAAAGAATTTTTTAGCTGATTTCAAAACTAACAAATAACAAATACATAGATTATTTCACTACATAAAAAAATCGAATATTTTGGATCCAAAATTCAACACGGCATCGAAAGGATTTTTTCTTTAAATAGATAGTTTTTTATCCAAAATAAACAAATTGGTAGAATTTTTACGGTTTAAGTATTGAACCGGATATAGCATATAAAAAAATCCGGATCTCTATTGAAACGTTTTTCAAAAACAAAAAAAAATTCTTTCCACATATATATAATATTCAAGTAAAACTAAAATATAGTTTTAAATTTAAAGGGCTTTTTATTTATTTTCAACGGGGGAATATAGAGAATATAGCAACTTCAAGAAATAATGCTTCCGGAAGTTAAAGTTGAACCACTTTCTATTTGTCTTTTTTTACAAAATAGCAAAATAGATAGAAAATAGAAAAAACTTTTCTTAGTTTTTTTATTGTATTGTGACAAAATAAATATATATAAATATATTAAAGGGTTGATTAAGGGTTGATGGGGAAAAAAATCCCCATCTTATATCTTATAAATAACAAAAATAGACTCAAAAAAAAAGGTGATGAAATATTCTCTATATATAGTTTTTATATAGTTTTTCAAACAAAAAGTACTATTTTATGGTCGGCTTAAGAGTTGTTATTTTCCATATCATAAACAAAAAGTCCCAATTTTATATAGTTCGAAATATTTAGTAAATCCAAACTTATTTAAAATTGAAATCGGTTCTTTTCGATATTTTTGATTCTAAATAAAAAAGGAAATTATTCCGAATTTGGTATACCTTTTTTCTTTGAGTCGCTGTGGATTTGGATTATTCCAAGGTTTGATTACTTATTTTTCTTACAAAAAAACTTTTGGAATTCCCAGTAGCAAGAGATTTTGCTAAAGAAAAGGCTTTTAACGCTGCCCAATGCCCTTTTTTTTTCCAAAGATTTTTACGAATACGCTTTTTGTAAATCGAAGTACGTTTTTTTGGAACTGCCATTTCAATTTTAATTGATTATTCAGTGTTAGATTTGGATGTGAAAGACATCTAGTGTTCAAACGAATCTTTGTTTTCTATTAATTATCTATGTATTTAGATTCTAGACGATAACCTCTATTGTTCAATTTTTTAAAATGGAAAAACATAATATAACTCTAAACTAGAAATATATTTTCTATATTTTTCTTCTATTTCTTTTTGCTGTGTTACATTCAATTTCCATGTATGTAGTAAATCACATTGAAAACTTTAATAACCCAACCTTTAAATTAGATTTAAATTGAAAAACTTAAATTCATTTTTGAAAATATATCGAATTTTTGATTTTCAAATTGAAATGATCTCAATAAATGAATTTGTTTAAAAGATCCAAGATTTTAGGCATTTTTTTATTCTATGTTATAGAAACTAGAAAGTAAAGTTAAAGTAACCGATATAAAAAATCGATAACTAAAAAAATAGAAGTTTTTCTCTGTTTTTGTTTGGAATAGAAGACAATCAAATCATTTTGTATAAAATAAGGTATTAATTGTGAATAACCTACAAAATAAATTAATAAAAATATTTCATTTTTTTTATCATTATTGACTTTATTAGATCTTTAGTAGATTTTAAGATTTTTTTTAGCCTTTAATTCTGAAATTCTGAATATATTTTCGAAATAACTTAAATCGAAATGAAAGTGGAATTTGTTTTATCTTCTTATGCAATATTTTGCATTTATTCTTACGTATTCACTTTTATTAACAAATACATTATTTGAATTTGACCAATTATAATTTCGTGGTTTGAATATTAAAAAAATACTTAACATCAATATTAATATTTGATATCGACTTGAAAAAAACAAAAAAAAATTCTATTTCGATTTAAGTTATTAGATATCTTAATTTTTTTATTGATTTCTTTCAAAAGAGGCAAGAGCCTATGAATCGTAAACAAAAAAATAAATATTAATTAAATAAAAAAAAAATAAAATATAAAAATTTTCTATTCTATTATGGAACATATATACCAATATGCATGGATCATACCCTTACTTCCACTTCCAGTTCCTTTGTTAATAGGAGCTGGGCTTTTCTTTTTTCCGATAGCAACAAAAAATCTTCGACGGATATGGGCTTTTTCGAGTATTTCGTTGTTAAGTATAGTTATGGTTTTTTCGCTGAATCTGTCTATTCAGCAAATAAATAGTAATTTTATTTACCAATATGTCTGGTCTTGGACCATTAATAACGATTTTTCTTTAGAATTTGGCTACTTGCTCGATCCACTTACTTCTATTATGTCAATGTTAATTACTACTGTTGCAATTCTGGTTCTTATTTATAGTGATAATTATATGTCTCATGATCAGGGATATTTGCGATTTTTTGCGTATATGAGTTTTTTCAATACGTCGATGTTGGGTTTAGTTACTAGTTCAAATTTGATACAAATTTATATTTTTTGGGAATTAGTTGGAATGTGTTCATATCTATTAATAGGTTTTTGGTTCACAAGGCCTATTGCCGCAAATGCTTGTCAAAAAGCGTTTGTGACTAATCGTGTAGGAGATTTTGGTTTATTATTAGGAATTTTAGGTCTTTATTGGATAACAGGTAGTTTCGAGTTTCGGGATTTGTTTGAAATATTCAATAACTTAATTAATGCTAATCAGGTCAATTCCTTATTTTGTATTTTATGTGCTTTCTTATTATTTGCTGGTGCAGTTGCTAAATCGGCCCAATTTCCCCTTCATGTATGGTTACCCGATGCTATGGAGGGACCTACCCCTATTTCAGCTCTTATACATGCTGCTACCATGGTAGCAGCGGGAATTTTTCTAGTCGCTCGACTGCTTCCTCTTTTCATAGTTATACCTTACATAATGTATGGAATATCTTTTATAGGTATAATAACAGTACTTTTAGGCGCAACTTTAGCTCTTGCTCAAAAAGACATTAAGCGAAGTTTAGCTTATTCTACAATGTCTCAATTGGGTTATATGATGTTAGCTCTAGGTATGGGTTCTTATCGAGCGGCTTTATTTCATTTGATTACTCATGCTTATTCAAAAGCATTATTGTTTTTAGGGTCCGGATCTATTATTCATTCAATGGAAACTATTGTTGGATATTCTCCGGATAAAAGTCAGAATATGGTTCTTATGGGGGGGTTAACAAAACATGTGCCAATTACAAAAAATGCTTTTTTAATAGGTACACTTTCTCTTTGTGGTATTCCACCGCTTGCTTGTTTTTGGTCCAAAGATGAAATTCTTAGTGATAGTTTGATCTATTCGCCAATTTTTGCAATAATATCTTATTTCACAGCTGGATTAACCGCATTTTATATGTTTCGAATCTATTTACTTACGTTTGAAGGCCATTTAAACCTTTTTTTAAAAAATTACAGTGGAAAAAAAAGTAGTTCGTTTTATTCAATATCTTTATGGGGTAAAAAAGAATTAAAAAGGATTAATCCAAAATTTCCTTTATTAACCTTATTAACACTGAATAATAAAGAAAAGACTCATTTCTTTTCGAAAAAACCAGCTCAAATTGATAGAAATTTCCGAAAAATGATGCGACCTTTTCTTACTATTACTGATTTTGCCAATAAGAATATTTCTTTATATCCTCATGAATCGGACAATACTATGTTATTTCCTCTGATTGTATTGATTCTGTTTACTTTTTTTATTGGATTCATAGGAATTCCATTTAATGGAATGGATTTGGATATATTAACTAAATGGTTAAATCCATCTATAAATCTTTTACATTCCAATTCGAATGAGTCCGTAGATTGGTATGATTTTGGGATAAATGCAACTTTTTCGGTGAGTATAGCCTATTTAGGAATATTTATAGCCTTCTTTTTGTATAAACCCACTTATTCATCGTTAAAAAGTTTTGACTTAATCAATTCATTTGATAAAAAAGGTCAAAAGAGAGTTTTTGGGGACAAAGTATTAAATATAATATATAATTGGTCTGCTAACCGCGGTTATATAGATGCTTTTTATGAAATATTCTTAATTAAGGGTGTAAGAGCTTTAGCTGAACTAATTTCTTCTTTTGATAGACGAATAATTGATGGGATTCCGAATGGTTTTGGTGTTACAAGTTTTTTTGTAGGGGAGGGTATCAAGTATATAGGAGGGGGTCGAATCTCCTCGTATCTTTTTTGGTATTTATTCTATGTATCCATTTTTTTCTTAATTTACTATTTTGTTTTCTAAGCATAATCTTGTTTTTTTATCGAGTACATCTATATAAAAAATGTCTTTGTCTAGAACCGTAATTCTATTATTTAATTCATTGCTTAAACTGTTTCTTTTTTGTTCATTTGTAGAAATCCAATTATTGTATAGTTCATCATCATATAAGAATTTTTCTGTTGTATCCAAAGAAATCTTTCTTTGTATCATTTCCCAGAAAATTGATAAACTGGGTGGATATGTAAAAGAAATTCTTTGTTTTCCATCATTTTGACATGTATAAAAAAAATATTGTGACATTTCATTTCTTACCGCATTTTCAAATCGATTGTTTTTTATATATCGCGTTGGACGATTCCAACGTTTATAGTCGAAAAGAAGAAAAAGAAGGGATTTTTCAAACCAGAAGAAGTTTTTCTTTTCTTCTTTAAGTATTTCTAACGAAGTTGGGCTATTTTTATAGCATGCTTCTTTTAAGTGCAAGTGGAATTCATCCTTTGTTTTGTCCTTTCCATTCACTCGGATTTTTTCCATTTCATCGATTTGGATTTTGTCCGGATCCTCCTTTTCTTCCGAAAAAAGGGAAGGAGAAGGATCTTCTTCGGTGAATCCCTCTTCTTCCTGTTCTGTTTCTTCCTCACTTTCTTTCGTTTCTGTGGTTTCTTTCAGTTTTTTAGTAAAAATAGGTGACGGCATTCTGCCTAAATAGTAGACACAGGTAATAAAGAAGAGAATACTAAAGATTCGAGCCATAGAATTTCTCAATTCTGACACAAGGTACTTATTAGATCGAATAGAATGATTTTGCTGTATCCAGACTAATACCAATCCAACCCATTTCATGAATAAAATGTGACCAATTAACCAACCAACAAAACTACTTGTTACAAATAACATCTTGTTGTTGCATCGAAACATATAAATGTTGACTAATCTGGCTAACGTTGAACTTGGTAAAATGA